TATAGACAATTCCTCAATATCTTGTTCATTCGCAACAAAAAATTTTCTTTGTGCGTCGGTAAAAAAAAACATGCTTTTTTGGAGAGAGATACTATTTCACCAATCGAGTCACAGGTATCTAACATATTCATACCTAACGATTTTCCACAAAGGGGTAACGAAAGGTATAACTTGTACAAATCTTTCCATTTTCCAATTCGATCCGATCTATTCGTTCGTAGAACTATTTACTCGATCGCAGACATTTCTGGAACACCTCTAACAGAGGAAGAAATAGTCAATTTGGAAAGAACTTATTGTCAACCTCTTTCCGATATGAATCTATCTGATTCAGAAAGGAAGAACTTGCATCAGTATCTGAATTTCAATTCAAACATGGGTTTGATTCACACTCCACGTTCTGAGAAATATTTACCATCCGAAACGAGTAAAAAATTGCGCCTTTGGCGAAATTGGCTAAAAAAAGGCGTTGAGAAAGGGCAAACCTTTCAACGAGATAGTGCTTTTTCAACTCTCTCAAAATGGAATCTATTCCAAACATATATGCCATGGTTCTTTACTTCGACAGGGTACAAATATCTAAATTTGATATTTTTAGATGCTTTTTCAGACCTATTGCCGATGCTAAGTAGCAGTCACAAATTTGTATCCAATTTTCATTATATTATGCACAGATCAGGATGGCGAATTCTTAAGCTAAAATGGCGAGCTCTTAAGCTAAAATTGTGGGGATTGTGGGCACCGATAAGTGAGATTTCAAGTGATATTTCGTGGAAGTGTTTCCGTAGGCTTCTTCGGTTCGAAGAAATGATTCATCGAAATAATGAGTCACCGTTGATATCGACACATCCGAGCTCGCCAAATGTTCGGGAGTTCCTCTATTCAAGCCTTTTACTTCTTCTTCTTGCTGGATGTCTCGTTCAGGTACTTCTTTTCTCAGTTTCCCTAGACTCTAGTGAGTTACAGACAGAGTTCGAGAGGATCAAATCTTTGGCGATTCCATCATACATGATTGGGGTGTACAAACTTGTGGATGGGTATCCTAAACCTGAACCGAATTCTTTCTGGTTAAAGAATCTCTTTCTAGTTGCTCGGGAACAATTAGAAGATTTTCTAGCAGAAATACTGGGTTTTGCGCTATTTGGTGGTGGTCCCGCTTATGGGGTCAAATTTATACAGAAGATATTTTTCAATCTCATCGATCTCATAAGTATCATACCAAATCCCACCAATCGAATCACTTTTTCGAGAAATACGAGACATCTAAGTCATACAAGTAAAGAGATCTATTCATGGATAAGAAAAGGACACAGGTTTCAGACTCATGATGAAATAGAATCCTGGATCGAGACCTGTGATTGGTTTTTGGCTAAAGAGAGAGTTTACTCGTTTCATTTCTCCACCTTAAGGCCAGAAAAAGGGATTGATAAAATTCTATGGAGTCTGACTCATATTGATCATTTAGTAAAGAGTGACTATGGTTATCAAATGTTTGAACAAGCGGGAGCAATTTACTTACGATACGTAGTTGACATTCATCAAAAGGATCTAATGAATTATGAGTTCAATACATCCTGTTTAGCAGAAAGACGGATATTCCTTGCTCATTATCAGACAATCACTTATTCACAAATCTCGTGTAGGGCTAATAGTTTTCATTTCCCATCTCATGGAAAACAAAAAACCTTTTCGTTCCGCCTAGCCCTATCCCCCTCTAGGGGTATTTTAGTGATAGGTCCTATAGGAACTGGACGATCCTATTTGGTCAAATCCCTAGCGACAAACTCCTATCTTCCTTTCATTACGGTATTTCTGAACAAGCTGGATTTGAAAATAGTTATTGATGATCTCGATCCTGAGGCCTATATGGAAGCGCTTGATGGTGTGGATATTGATGGTATTGATGATGATAGCGATCCTGCTAAGGACTATATGGGTGCGCTTAAAGATGTGGACGATGTTGATGATCGCGACTCTATTTATTCGAACTTGGACTCGGACCCGGAGCTGAGGGAGGAGTATACGGTGGATGATAAGATGCTTAGGTATATCATCGAGTTGGAAATAGACCTAGCTTCTATCAACTTGCAATTCGAATTGGCAAGAACAATGTCTCCTTGCATAGTATGGATTCCAAACATTCATGATCTGTATGTGGATGAGTCGGAGTCCCTCGGTTTATTATTGAACCATCTCTCCGGGGATTGTGAAAGACGGTCCACTAGAGATATTCTTGTTATTGCTTCGACTCATATTCCCCAAAAAGTGGATCCCGCTCTAATAGCTCCGAATAAATTAAATACATGCATTAAGATACGAAGGCTTCTTATTCCACAACAACGAAAGCACGTTTTCACCCTTTCATATACTAGGGGATTTCACTTGGAAAAGAAAATGTTCCATACTAATGGATTCGGGTCCATAGCCATGGGTTACAATGCACGAGATCTTGTAGCAATTACCAATGAGGCCCTATCGATTTGTATTACACAGAAGAAAT